CATACAATACGCCCGGTTGCCTCTCGTGGATTTTCATAAACTTGTTGCGCAAAAATAGGATATGCATTTGAAATGGATGCCAGAGTTATTATATATATTATGGGCAATACGTAAATGTATCGAATCATTTTTTCCTTTATCCCAGAACGGTTATTTCTAGTTTGCATAGTCCAATAATTGAGTTGATACCGACAATTTCGACAATAAAGTAGGTAGGTCACTTATATATATAATTTATAATTCCCTATCTATGATTCTGCTATTTACTGGAAAATTTGTATTGGAATATAGGAATAATCTCTTGAATCAATGTAAATATCATAAATATCAAATATAAAGGGATTTGGAATGCTTTATTTATGGACAAAACAAAGAAAGTAACAAACATTAGAACTAGAACCGGCTAAAATCATTTTTCATTCAGTCATTGAGTGATAAATCAATACAAGTGACGGGGATATACGATTTAAATAATGGAAGATACCATATTTAAAAATTGTATCTAGAATAACTGGAAAGGTGGAAGCAAGAACAGATATAATTTGATCGTTATGATCAAATCCAAAATCTTTGTAGATAGAGTCAATCATTAGTTCCCAACCTTGGGGCGAATGGAATCCGATACATAAATCAGTTATTAAAAGAACGGAAAAAGCTTTTATTGTATCGTTTAAATTATATAGGAATTCCTGAACCCGAGAGTTAAGAATAACAAGCTCTTCATTACCCAGAATAGAATAAACACTTAGAATAATGAAAGAAATTATGTTTATTGAGAAGTGCAAAATCGTATTCATACGGTTTTGGTTATACATCTTGATCAATTGAACCGTTTCTTTATGGATTTCTATATTAAGCTTTTGTATATGTGTCTCTGGGGATTCATTTATCATTTCGTCCAACAGGAGTAGTCTCTCTAATTCTATGAATTTTTCTAGAATACTATTTTCTTGAATATCATTCAAAAGGGTTTCGGATTGTCTCTTATTCCACCAATTAATAGACCATGATTCCATACTTTTATTAAATGAGAGAAAGATCCACAAGGGCAAAAATACTAAAGATATAAGAGATAGAATGTGACTAAATACTTTATTTTTTGACATTTTGTAATTTAATGAATTGTTAAGGAATTCACCCCACCTCACCTCACTTGTTGACTCTACATGCTCGAATATTTTGATACGTATAAAAATTTTGTTTTTGTTAATCTTTTAATCTATTAAATTAAAAATTTTATTTCAATTCAATTGGTACACGCAAGAAATAAGCCAATTCCGCGACTTTTTGTTCAATTTCTCGTGGAGTCAAATTCTCATCAATATGAATTAATGGAATAGACCCCTGGCCCCTGATTTCCATATAAAGGAAAAAGACAATACGAGTATAAATCCCCTCTTTAACTTCGATTCGTATGGACTGAATATCTTCCATAAGGAATCGGAGAAAGATACGACGATTTTTTCCGGGAAATCCCCAACGATAAATACAAACTGTTCCTTCTTTTCTATCGAATCTATCATAACCACTGCCCACATTCCACGAAATTATGCACCACAAATAGGAACTAATAAAGAGACCTGCTATCCCATAGAAGGACATCACGATTCCTTGTGGAAAAAACAGTATTTGCTGATACGGAAATAAAGATATAAAAGTCCTATCTAGATAACTAAAAATTCCAACCACTAAGAATCCTACCGAACCTAAAAAAAGGATAAGGGCCCAGTAGAAATTAATTATTTTTCGTGAGCCTGTTATAAGTTCTATCCATATACGATCTGATCGCCAATTCATACTAGATCTAGTTGCATTTTATTGGAATTGAGATAATAATACCAATTTGACTTTCCTATTTTTTTTTTGTTTACGAAGTAACGCTCATCAACTAGCACTTTTCTTATATGAACTTTTGAAAAGAATGGCGTCTACTTCATATGATCTTCTTCTAGATATGATATCTACATATGACCATTACCCATATCGCATTTCCGACTGCATAAGAATTCGTTCATTTATGTTCGTGGGAAGTTACATATTATACCCTATTTCACTAACTATATCATTTGTATTTGTGTTATAATGCAAGTCTATTTAAGTCTTAAAACAATGAATGAGATTTTGTACCGTCGAATTTAAACAATCTTGTTTTTTTGTACATGACGAAATAAAGAAGCCATTGCAAATGCCTGAATTACCCGGCCCAACCTACTAAGTTAAGGGGACAAAAATAGAGAGTAAATTTAGAACATAGTAACGGTACCTTGATTTACTTTACTATTTGTAAAGGAATAAATTACTTTTTTATATTGCTGATTAGTACTTTGCTATAAAATTAAAATAAAAAATAACTATTTATTTTCTCAAAAACAAAAAAAATAAAGTCCTATTTGAGTGAATTTTGATTCAAAGGAAAGAAAGTGTGTAGTTGAAAAAATTCACTAAGAATGTTTTTTAAAAGATTACGTGGTACGATTGGATCAAATAAGCCCTTATGGAA